GAAGACATTCATAAACTGCTCGACCATAGTTTTTAGCGGATAACCCCAATTTCGGCTTAATAGTGCATCCCAGTAGAGGGCGGCCATACTTGTTCAATTTATCTCTCTCAACTTGGATACCGTGAGGCGGGCCTTGGAAAGTTTTTATATAAGCAACAGGGATTCGCAAATCCTCCAAACGTAGAGCACGCAGGGCCTTGAACCCAAATACATTACCCACAATGGAAGTAAACATATTAGTAACAGAACCTTCTTCAAAAAGGTCTAATGGGTAAGCTACATAACAAATATATTGATTGTCTTCTCCAGGAACGGCATCGATGTGGTAGCATCGTCCTTTGTAACGATCAAGACTGGTAAGTCCGTCGGTCCATACAGTTGTCCATGTACCAGTAGAAGATTCGGCAGCTACTGCGGCTCCTGCTTCTTCTGACGGAACTCCAGGTTGAGGGGTTACTCGGAATGCTGCCAAGATATCGGTATCCTGGGGTTGATATTCGGGAGTATAATAAGTCAATTTGTAATCTTTAACACCTGCTTTAAATCCAACACTTGCTTTAGTTTCTGTTTGTGGTGACATAAGTCCCTCCCTACAACTTAATTTGATGAAAATTTTTACAACAAAACAACAAGGTCTACTCGACAAAAATCAGGACTTAATGAAACCTTTTACAGGAATCTTTCATAAAATTCTCAACTAATATTATCAACTAATCAAAATGGTTCGTTATTAGACCATGTATTTGATTCGCCAAATACAGCATTATTGTATACTCTTTCATATATATGGCGCAACCCAACCCTTGTTTTTCAAGTTTCCAATTTCTTACCCCCTTTTGAATCGAAAGACCTAAATAATTCGAAATTCACTCTTGACAACGAGATATGTTGTATATGTATATCCTAGATGTGAAAATACGCGGAATTCTATCGGGAAAGGGTAAAAGAATAGGCTGGACATAAATCAATATACTAAATAAGAACTTAGTTCCAGTGCGATAGAAATAATGAATCATAAATTCAATTTAAATATTTAAATATAGTTTCGAGTTCGACTTTCGTAGATAATATCGAAAGGATTGCCTATAATGATAGACAAATAAAAGACTTTCTCAAGATTTTTGTTCATCCATTTGATATTTTTTTTTTTTGAAAATCAGTTGAGTGAACTTGAGAATTCACTCATTGAAATTGACTAGAATAAGTAAAAATGGAATAAGTGAACAATTGAATTGGATTCCTTTGGATGGTACCAAAAAAAATTGAGTGCTAACTCCTATTTCTTAATTAATTTCTTATTTAATTAAGAAATCTGCTATCGGACATTTATTTTATTTTGGATTCGATAATTTTCATTTTTGCAAAGAATTTCGACATAGTTTACTTTAATAAACTATATATTATGAACTATATATTATGAGAAACAATCCCACTACTTCTGGTCCTGGGGTTTCCACACTTGAAAAAAAAAAGCTGGGGCGTATCGCTCAAATTATTGGTCCGGTACTGGACGTAGCTTTTCCTCCGGGTAAGATGCCGAATATTTACAATGCTCTGGTAGTTAAGGGTCGAGATACTGTGAGTCAACCAATTAATGTGACCTGTGAGGTACAACAATTATTAGGAAATAATCGAGTTAGGGCTGTAGCTATGAGTGCTACAGACGGTCTAACGCGAGGAATGGAAGTTATTGACACAGGAGCTCCTTTAAGCGTTCCAGTCGGTGGAGCAACTCTCGGACGAATTTTTAACGTACTTGGAGAGACTGTTGATAATTTAGGTCCCGTAGATACTCGCACAACATCTCCTATTCATAGATCTGCGCCCGCCTTTACCCAGTTAGATACTAAATTATCTATTTTTGAAACAGGAATTAAAGTGGTAGACCTTTTAGCCCCCTACCGACGTGGAGGAAAAATCGGACTATTTGGGGGAGCTGGAGTGGGTAAAACAGTACTCATTATGGAATTGATCAACAACATTGCAAAAGCTCATGGGGGCGTATCCGTATTTGGCGGAGTAGGTGAACGTACTCGTGAAGGAAATGATCTTTACATGGAAATGAAAGAATCCGGAGTTATCAATGAACAAAATATTGCGGAATCAAAGGTGGCTCTAGTCTACGGTCAAATGAATGAACCGCCGGGAGCACGTATGAGAGTTGGATTGACTGCCCTAACTATGGCGGAATATTTCCGAGATGTTAATGAACAAGACGTACTTCTATTTATCGACAATATCTTCCGTTTCGTACAAGCAGGATCTGAAGTATCCGCCTTATTGGGTAGAATGCCTTCTGCTGTGGGCTATCAACCTACTCTTAGTACCGAAATGGGCTCATTACAGGAAAGAATTACTTCTACAAAAGAAGGGTCCATAACTTCGATTCAAGCAGTTTATGTACCTGCAGACGATTTGACCGATCCCGCTCCTGCCACGACATTTGCACATTTAGACGCCACTACCGTACTGTCAAGAGGATTAGCCGCCAAAGGTATCT